GCCTATCGGTGATATAGACTCTTCCTGACGAGTTGCCTACCAGGTAGCTGCCTATAGCTTTTACCTAGTTCATTTCCTGGTAAGGGGATCTACTACTTATCTAAATAGAAAGATAGGGCCAAAGTCAAGTGATTCAACTCAAGCACGAACCGCTACCTCCTCTTCTCCGAGTTCAGCAGAAAAAAAGGAAAACTCGTTAGCTCATAACAGCGCATTCGTTCACTCAAACGGCGCATTTGTGAGCTCCAAGTCCAAGAGCCTATCCGGTATGAGAAGTTAAGGGTTAATTTCTCTTCTTTAGCGAGAGTCGAAAGGTCGTGAGCCAGTGGCTATGGGGAAGGAAGGGTCTAAGTAAGGAGCTATTGATAGTGACGAACTTTCACGTGGTGAATTGGGCTTTGGCTAGGAAGTGGACAAAGCGTCTCTTGCAAAAAAGGGTGGTTAGATAAGTAGGTAAAAAAGAGTAGCAGTCCCTCTTTTTTGACTCTCTTGAGTAAGCAAGTAAACTACCTTCGACTAGAGATTGGCTTGGTAGTTCAGAGTCACCGAGGAGAGGAGAGGTTGAGAAGAAGACAATGAATGGAATGGTCCGGCAGTCGTTCTAGAAGATCTACTTAGTCTTAGTTCAGCTAGTCCAATAATTAGATCACCGCGAGCGAAGCTGCTCTAGGTGGGAAGTGGAGAAGTTCAAGAGAAATTCATTCTTTTCAGGTCAGAATCTGATTGATTTTGCCCTCCCTCAAGTGGTATACCCTTGGTTAACAACCGACATGTGAGATTGTATTTTAGAGATTGTCTCGGGGAAGAAAGGAACTGAGAGAACAGAAGAACTTGATCTTAAACTTATTTACATATGCTATTTTAATATCAGCTTTTTACTTTGGGGGTTGGTTTCAGGAAATGAGAGCATTGACATTCAATCTGGCATATTCGCTTACGAAATTGAGTTCTTAGGTCTCAAAGCCTGATTGAAGCGTTGTAACATCCACTGACTAAAAGAACGACATAGATCAAATCTTCCTTTTCGTTCTACTTAGGTGGAGCAATCTTAACTCACGACAGAATATAAAAGAAGACCACAGGCCTGTGTAGACACCTGAACGAACTCATATGGACACTCTTCAGCCCGAGGACAATCTTTCAAATACACAAAAATGGACCTTTTTTTATTTTCTTTGCTGATTCCTCTCAATGAAATTTTCCATGTTGCACTAAGTTACTTACGGATGTATGCATGCGGTCCGGGAACACTTTGGGGTGAACACCCATCCAAACAAGTAGAGTCAATAGTTCAGCATTTAGGCCATAACATCTAGCAAAAAAAATCTTTAACCCAACAAGTGCTCTCCGAACCAAGCTAGATAGTTTCCTATCACTAGGCTCACCAACCAACCTGGACTTTGATTCTTATTATTCCTACCGGATATCAAAACCATAAGGATTGTTTCCAGCCATGAGTTCCCATATGACATAAGCGCTCTTGGGTGGGGTGGGCCATTCCATCCAATTTTGGAGAAGGGGCCCAATCTCGTATTTGATGGTCGGCGGGGCGATAGGCTTCGCTTCTACGACTGCCTTCCCGGCCGTTGCAAAGACTGAGCGAGAACGGTAAAGAGCGATGTCGTTGCGCGGGGATGCGATTCGCCAAGCTAAAGCTGCCCGGCCCTACCGGATTAGGAATGCGAAGGCCTTTCCTTCGAAAGTTTTTTGAATTTTTTTTTGTAGTGACTTCGAATCAAAAGGCCTCCCCCTTTTTCTCATTTTGTTTGAAGCGGGCCAAATAAAGAATGAAATGAAGAAATAGGAGAAGGTACTATAAAAATTTTTTGGTTTAAGGGCTGCTCGCTCTACCGAAATACCAAAGGCTTTCGAGGCTTACACCTCTTACACGACCTAAAAAAGCTTTCAGTAGCGCCCTTACTCTATCAAGTAAGCAAATAGGAATTACCTTAAAATCTAAGCCTTTTGAAGTCCCAGTAGTTGTAGCTGTGGGTAGGGCTTTCGTTCTTATCGCTCCGGGTTCCGATCTATATGACCTCCGGACGGTACAAAGTAAACTTATTCCGTAGAGGCAGGTAATAACCTAACTCTGTTCAACGGGGGCCCTACGTACTTGTCCAGTCCAGGACAACTGAGATCTTCCGTTCTGCGTGCGTGGGAACAGCTCAAACAAAGAAAAGTCTGGTCTGAATTCAGGCACGGCCCGCCCGTCTGCTGCTAGGTCGGGGAATGGCGCCAGTCGAGGGCGCCGCTATGCCCCTTAATCATATCGAATGGTCCTTCGACCTTCGTTTGATTTTTGCGGCCGGCATAGATCTCATGAGACCCGCCCACTATTACTACGAAAAAAGAGCCCTGCCCTTTTCCTTCGCTACTAGGAGAGTAAGCTACTTCTATTAGCGAAGGACCTTGAGTCGAATTGATCGTGTCATGTGCAACGTCCATCAATGATGGTTCATTAATGTCCATTGATTTAGACTCCTTCCCTCTTCCCAACTACGAAAAAGAGCGAGAGGCGAAGAGCAAACCAAGAACGGAAACGGAAGTCTTTTTACTCCCCAGTCTCTCTTAAATAAAGCTCGCCAAGGCGACCTGGGCAGGTCGGCCGGGTCTTTCCCTGTTGTTCTGTTTCCGCCACGAGAAAGACGCACGGAAGAAGTATGCCCAGCGCGCAGAAGATCCGTTGATAGTTTCTGTTGTCTCGGTAGGGAACTTTACGATCTTTTCCCCTCTTGTATTGAATCAATCAAAAAAGAGGTCAGCGCTACGGCCTCCTATTGTTTGATCCAATATTGACCAGGGACGAGCCCCGACTTCCATAGGTCCTTGGTTTGACCTCCTTAACAGGGGTCACCTTGCTTTTAAGAAAGCGGAGCAGGGCCAATTTATCGTACTTGCTTAGTGTGTCCTCCTTTCGTCGAGTGCTCTTCCCGGTTCACCGGGCTGTTAGCCTACCAAGCACTTGCCTGCTGCTCCTGCCGCCCGCTTGGCGGGCGGAGCGCTCGTTATCCTTACTGTTCTCTCTGCGGGGCCCCCTCCCATTGCTCTAGCCATAAGCAATGGCAGCTCCAGCTCGCAACCACGGGGGCTTGCCCTTCGAGGCCAGAGTGGGCTCAGCAGTCAGCCTCCATTCGAATTACGTTAGGGGGTCTTTCGCTTTTGCCAGATCTAGAGAGATACTACGAGTCCTCCGTCCCAGATTCTATCGCCGCGGCCATCTGGTTCACCGGTACTACCAAAAAGTCTCATGCTTACGTTACTCTTATTGATGGTTTTCTTATCTTGGACCACGAAGACTCCGGTCGTGCTTCTGGTTTCTATTCTCATCATCATATTGATGAAAAATCTCCTCGTGCTCTGCCATAAGAACTTGGAGTCTGTATCATGGTGAAGGTAAGGTAACGCTGCGATTCTTGCTCAAAAAACAGACCGAAAGCGTTCGAGTTATTGGCTCGTTCGATCTGGCAGCATTCATGAGTCGCTCGTTCAACTGTCCCTCGGAGACACGGTCGAGAAATGCCATTACCAGGGTAACCTCCGTCCTTTCTTTCTCTCGGTCTCACCCAACAAGATACGGCTCAGCCAAAAAACGTGAGCGCCCCTGCGCGAGCCTTATTTGATTTAAAAAGTAAAGCTTTGGCTCCCTAAACGAAAGACTAAAGAAATGGAAAAAAAAAGGGGGGGGACTTCCGCAACGGGCTATGCCACCCAAACCAACTGAGGGAAGTCGCATCCGTCCCATCGCAAGCACCTACAATGTCATGATCACATTGGTTTACCCTTTTTTTCTTTGGTAGTTTAACGGACGGTCGCCCCTCCAACAAGAAAGGGTATAAATATGAAAACTTCTCTGCCATTTGGATCGGAGAATTTATGGAGGAAGTCGGGTTTTAAATTTCCAGAAACCACACGATTATATAGCCAAAGGGAATAGGCCGCGCCTAAAATCATCCCAAGCGCTGCTAATGTGGCTACTAAGCTATTTCTTTGGAAAGCTCCTACTAAGATGAGAAATTCCCCGATAAAGCTGCTAGTACCAGGTAAACTCATATTGGCTAAAGTGAAAAAGAAGAAAATGGTAGAGAAATTCGGCATGGTGCTCACTAAACCTCCGTAATATCTAACAAGTCGAGTCTTATGTCGGTCATATAGAACACCAACACATAGAAAAAGGGCTGAAGAAACCAGTCCATGACTTAACATCGGTAGAATGCTACCTCCAATTCCCTGTATGTTCAGACTAAACATACCAATAGTCACAAAATTCATATGGGCTACTGAGGAGTAAGCAATGATCTTCTTAAGATCGATCTGTCTTAAAGTGGTCAAGGAAGTATATATTATAGCAATCGCGCTTAGAGTATAAATGAAAGGAGTGAAACAAAGTGTCGCTTCAGGAAACATGGGTATTGAAAATCTTAAAAACCCGTAAGTTCCCAATTTTAAAAGAATTCCTGCCAAGATAACGGATCCTGCCGTGGGTGCCTCTACATGAGCTTCGGGTAACCAAATATGAACTGGTACCATAGGAACTTTGACAGCGAAAGAGGCGAAAAAAGCAATCCATAAAAAGATTTGGCGCCGCTCACTAAATTCTGTGGTTAATAAGATTTGTAAATCGGTGGTTCCTGTTTGGAGAAGAATCAACAGAATAGCTAATAGCATAAAAACAGATCCAAGTAAAGTATAAAGGAAAAACTGATATGCTGCCTTGATCTTTCTTTGTCTCGAACCCCATACCCCTATAATAATGGTAGAGTAAGGGGTGGCCCCAAAGCGGAATTGACCAGTAGTGGTTGGTCGAAGCTCCAGTAGGTAGCCACTCCCTTCTCAGGGAACCGTACGTGATACTTCCGCATCATACGGCTCCGTCCCGAGCTTCCGTCGTCGGCCCTTGTCATTAGACCACTATCTATGCATGTATTTTCAGCCTGGACTCTCGAATCTTTTGCTTTTCGGGTAGTGGCGAACAATGCTGCTTGCGTTGCGGGGGATGCCCG